TAGTGGACTGAGAATTTTAATTTCACTAGTGAATGAATATAGGCTCAAAATAAATGGGTTTATTTATATTGCATAAATATCAATGAATTGTTTCAAGGCCGGGCCTAATTACCCTTTTCGAGAACTTCTTGATCCCCTCTTTCCATATTTTATTTATCGTTTGTTAATTTCCTGGTTTAGTGTGATAGGCATATCACATCTTATCTTAACAATGAATGAAAGTGGGAGAAATTTAATGAAGTTCAATCCTTTTTCTGGCAGACAACTCACTCCTAGAAATATATACCTTCATATTTTTTCTATGAAATATATTATATATTTCATATTATCCTTAATATTGACAATTTCAACAAACTGTTCATACTATGAGCATAGTATGATGGCGTTCGGGCAAGCATGCCCCCATCGTCTAGTGGTTCAGGACATCTCTCTTTCAAGGAGGCAGCGGGGATTCGACTTCCCCTGGGGGTAGGGTACTACGAAAGGAAGTTGATCATGGATTATCAATAGATTGAGAATTGATTTGTCCGGGGTCGATGCCCGAGCGGTTAATGGGGACGGACTGTAAATTCGTTGGCAATATGCCTACGCTGGTTCAAATCCAGCTCGGCCCAAGGATTCGCTGAGCCAAGATCACATTATATAATCCTATAGCTAGCTATAGAAAGAAAAAGAATAAGAAAAAAACTTTCGGATATACCCCTCTTTTTTGTTCTCATAAATGCTGATCTTTTTAATAATCTAGATTCATATCACGATCTGGAAGTCTAAAGAAAAGAGCAAAGAACCGAAAAGACTCTTTTTGTTCATTGTTCATTGAACGATGGATTCTCAATCGTTTTGGCAATAACAAAAGGATTAAATTAATCCATAACACCTTATTTTTATTTTTGGGGGATTGTAGTTCAATTGGTCAGAGCACCGCCCTGTCAAGGCGGAAGCTGCGGGTTCGAACCCCGTCAGTCCCGACAGACCCAATAAAAACTTTTACTTTTCTATGAAAGGGGCGATGAAAGAGGGATAAGGAGCATAATTTTTAGATCATTAAAAAAACGGAGCAGAATTTAGAACTTAACTCTGTCCTTCTTTCCATTTCCCCTCGATTCTTTGTTTGTATTTGTAACCAATGGAAGCGGAAACACAGTTAGATGATATTTCATCAGATGCTTGTACCCGAAAGGCGAGAGTTTTTTTTCGAAAAATAATGAAAAAAAAGGCATTTTTTATTTGATTAGAAAGATTCGGTATGTATAAAAGATCTTCCTATGTTATACTATTCAATTCTGGACGGTGAATCGATTTGCTAGCTCAGATATTGTTAGTCACGATATTGGGCCGAGTCAATATCATTATCATCGAGATGTCATCCCATTGAATTTACAGGCGAAAGGTTTATCATCTCTATGGGATTAAATCCCGAGTTATTGTGAAGTAAAAAAAACGAAAGATGAGATTATGGAAGTAAATATTCTTGCATTTATTGCTACTGCACTGTTCATTCTAGTCCCTACTGCTTTTTTACTTATCATATATGTAAAAACAGTCAGTCAAAATAATTAAGTTGAATGAAACTTGACTTCGGAGTTCTTAGCAAGGATTCCCTTTTTTCTTTTTCGTCTTAAATGAAATGAGCGGACTAGAATCCGCAGTATTCTATGAGATCGGATAGTATGGTAGAAAGAAATATATGACTCTTTTCTTTCTACCATACTCTTTTTTTTTTAGTATTAGATAGTTAAAAAAGCGAACTCAATTTCGTAGTACCCTTAGAGTCCACTTCTTCCCCATACTACGAGTGAAAGGGAAAATGTAAAGACTACCATTAAAGCAGCCCAAGCGAGACTTACTATATCCATGTGACTTGTGTCCCCTATCTCTATGAATATGCAGGAATTATTCCATTATTGCTCACTAATAATAGTGGAATCAATGGTGCAGAGTCAAAAAAAAGGGGGGGGGTGTTCTGCACCAACACTATTGATAAACTAATTCACTAAACCCATTTATTCTTAATATGATTTATAGTAGAATCGGGAAACATTAAGCCCAAGCAAAATAACAACAGGTAGTGACGTCCTTCCAAGTATCGAGGGGATGTTACTAATAGAACATGTAAGATAATAAAATATCCAGTGTTTATTTTTTCGCCCTTCCTAAATAAAAGGCATAAAAATAGGGAATCAAGACGGATCGCTATCCATCACAATCACAGACCTCCATTCCCCATTTGATCTAATCCTTACCCTCTCCCGATTCTGTCTTTTAAACAATCATAAACTAGTCTAGTCTTGACTAGGACTAAGGTTACTGAATAGAAAAAGAAAAGAAAAAAAGTGCCAATCTAATTCAAGTAGACACTACAGTAGTAGTGGAAGGGCTATCAAGACTTACCGATCACTCTAATCTTTTCTTTTGGTGAATCCTTGGCGCAAGTATTTACAGCCCTCTACAGATGTTTAGAATAAAAGAAGTATCAAAAGCCGCCCCCCCCCTGGAGAAT